ATCGTACCTTCTTCAAATTCTACTAATTCCCCTGCCATTACTTCATCAAGACCATAAATACGAGCAATGCCGTCGCCTACTTGGAGTACAGTACCGGTATTTAAAATCTTTACTTCTCTATTATATTGCTCAATACGTTCACGGATAATATTACTAATTTCATCTGCTCGAATAGTTACCATGAGTGTTTCTTAATTCTTTATTTTTGTTTGAAAGAAAAATAATGCCTGCAGTAGAAAGACTAACCCTTTATTTCTTTCATCGTTCCAAACATGCCAATATTAGTACTGATGGTACGTAAATGTAACTCGTCGTTCAAACAACTATTCAGAGTTCCTAGAGCTCCTTGTAAGGCTTGTTGGAAAACCCGTTGTCGAACTTGATTAATAGCTTTTTGTTGTTCAAACTGAATGGTTTCATTTTTGTAATTTTCTAATTGTTCCAAAGTCTTATAAGTTGAATTAATCAAATTCAATTTTTCTCGTTCTATCTCAGAGTAGCCATTCGCTCGAAACTGCTCCGCTTCCATTTCTACTTTCCGCAAGCGGGCCCGGGCTTTTTCCAGCCGTTCCACGGCCCCCTCGCGTAGTTCTTCTGAATTTTGAATAGTCTTCAAGATCCGCTGTTTTCGATTATCTAATAAATCACTTAATGAAAGTAGATTATCTTTCCATTCATTTCAAAACTTCCACAATCCCTTCCCGAACCAAACATGAATCTTTCAATTCATTTGGCTCTCACGCTCAATTACTTATCTTATGTATGGGGGAAGCTCCCTAGCTTTTTTTAATGGAATGAGCCTATCCTCTCTTCTCTATTCATATTCGTGAAAGTATAGAAACTTATCACTAATCCAAGAACATAATATTCGGAGGACTCTTCTGACCAAACAAATAATTGTCAGCAAAGTTGTTTTTTTTCTTCAAATCCAAAGAATTCTTCTTACTTTATACATAGGTCATCGATTCAGCATTGGATAAAAAAGATAAAAAAAAAGGGGGGGTGAAATATCAATTTTTCCAATTAAAAAAAATCAAATACAAATAACGGGTTCAAATCATTTTTTTATCGACATGAGTGTTTTATATCGAAAAAAAAAAAAATTCCAACTCTTTGAAACCTTTTCTGTATTAACATATTCTGTATTAACATAGTAGTAGAAAGAGTACCACGCTGCATCTGGACTTCAAACGATTTAGCTTTAACCCTGTTAACGGTCCCACATTATTGGTTGATAGAGAATCAAAGTAGATTTACCAATGAATCACGAAATGCTATGGTTCTTAAATATGATTTATTAATTTATTCAGAAGTAATTCGCGGAATCGTGCACCTTTTCGAGTTATAACGAAAAAAAGTGCAGTTGGTTGGATCCAGCCTATTCTTGAAATAAACAACTCGCACACACTCCCTTTCCAAAAAAAATCAATACACCAAAGACTACACTTAGATTTATTGGATTTGTTGCTAAAATATCGGTATTAAACCCGAAACTCCCGGCGAATGGCCAATAACCCAAGGAAAGGAAAGAATCGGTTACATTTTTCATATGATCTCCTCTTTCTTATTCTTATAGATAGACTAATTATCTATATTTTTTTTATTCTATTATTTTTCTAAATTAAATAGAATTAAATAGAGTATTATAAAGTAAAAAAGTAAAAAAAAATATATATTGATTTATAGATGTAAATGGATTTTTTTTTTTTCAATTGGAAATTTCCAATAAGTGGAAATTTCCAATAAGAATGATACTTATTAGAATTAGGTACCAGGTATTATGTCAGTTGCAAAATAAAATTTCTCGTTTGTTGCAATACTTCCGAAAAAAAGTTCCATTAGACTAAGAGAAGAAAGCGAGTTGATCGGCTAATTGAATTCCTCATCCTCAAATCAGTCCTGTCCAAGGGTTGTTGTCACAACGAATAAGAAATTGTAGGAGTGAAATCTTCATATAATTCGAAAAAGCAAGAGCATCAAATCCAAGGAAATAAAAAAGAAAAACAAAAATATTTTTAGGATTAAACAAAGGGATTCGCAAATAAAAGCGCTAATGCCACAACCAGTCCATAAATTGTTAAAGCTTCCATAAAAGCCAGACTAAGCAATAAAGTACCTCGTATTTTTCCCTCTGCTTCTGGTTGTCTGGCGATCCCTTCTACAGCTTGACCCGCAGCAGTACCTTGCCCAACCCCAGGTCCAATAGAAGCAAGCCCGACAGCCAATCCAGCAGCAATAACGGAAGCGGCAGAAATCAGTGGATTCATGATAAGTTCCTCGCAAAAAAAAAATAAAGAAAGAAATAGTTAATGATACAATCAACCAATGAATTATGACTTACTTATTCCATCGCTAAGATTTATCCATTCAAAGTAACTAAAAAACCCGAATTGAAATAATAATATTCTTGAAGCATCAGAACTGCTTCGATATTTTCCTATCACGTAATTTTTGTTAATCCATACGACTTTTGTTCGGCCAGTTCTTTCTTTTTTATTTT